CACTGGTTCATATAAAGTTTTTTTATATACAAACAACATATTATATTTCTATTTATATTTTAAAATTCGCAAGAACCTTTCTTGAATTCAATTAGATGTTAACGTAAATGAACCATAACTATGTAACCCTATTCCTAATAGATTGACCCCAAAATAGCATATCCAAATTATAAGAAAGCCCATAGACGCCACAATTGCGGAAATTTCAACCTGTAAATTTCTATTGGTTCTAGTATGTAAATAAACCGCAAATACGATCCAAGTAATAAATGCCCAAGTTTCCTTTGGGTCCCAATTCCAATAGGACCCCCATGCTTCATTAGCCCATACTGCTCCTGAAAGAATACCTATAGTTAAAAAGAGAAAACCTAGACTAATCACACGATAACTCCAATAATCCAACTGGTGAATCAATTGGGACCTGTAATAATTGTTAGCAGAAAAAAAAGAAGCATTTCCTAAAAAATTGTTTCTTTCATTTATGTATTGTATTTCACCAAAGGAAAGTTCCTCGTTTAGTTTTAATAAAAAAGTATTCCTCTTACAAAAAAAATTTATGTTTTTTCGAAATGTAAGGACCAGAAGTGCTACTGATAATAATGATCCACATAAAAGAGCTGCATAGCCCAATATCATCATACTTACGTGCATTATTAACCACTCGGATTGGAGAGCGGGTACTAATATTGCGGAGTGATGTATTTCAGTTAAAAGACCCGAAGTAGCAAAGCCTTGGGTAAAAATAACACTTGACACAGTTATTGTGCTTAAATGGCTTTTTTTTTTTTTTAAATATGGAACTATCTGAATAACTGATAAACTCCAAGAAAGAAAGATTAATGATTCATATAAATCACTTAGTGGGAAATGCCCCGAATAAATCCAACGAGTGACTAATAATACGGTTATACATAAAAAAGTAGCTATCATTCCCTTTTCTGACGAATCATTTAGTTTTATGATTTCATCGATTAATAAAGTTATCAAATGAATTGTAATTACAACGGAAACGATCGAAAAGGAAATATGAGTTAATATATGCTCTAAAGTTGAAAATATCATAAAAATTTTAATTTTAAAAAGGAGGAATCCTGAAATATAAATCAGGAGTTGAATTCATTCTAGAATTTATAATATATTCTATCTATTTTCGAAGACAAGGTCTGCCGCCACTCGGACTCGAACCGAGATGCTCTCGCACTGCTTCCTAAGAGCAGCGTGTCTACCGATTTCACCATAGCGGCTTGTTCGAATTCATAATAGCCTATTCATAGTCAATCGTCGAGATTTAAGGAGTCAACTAAATGAAATCTTTTTAGTCAAAATGAAAATGGATGAATAAAACTTTGTTCAAATACAAATTTGAAGGTTCATTATTCATTATTATGGGGTATGGGTTTTATTTACCTTAGTGCTTTGGTGTAGTTTATGCTCTTCTATAATTCAATATAATCGAACTATTTAAACTATAAACTTCAACCCTCTAGTTATTGATAGAACTATAAAAAATTTCTTTATTTTTTTTTCATAAAAGATTTATCATTTATATTATTTCCTAAAAGTTAAAAAATGTATTTTACCAATGAACAAAAAATAAGACCCGTTTTTATTATTTATTACTCAAAACTTGCACATTAATTCGGACAAAAAATTCCAGGCTTTTGTCGGTTGGGTTGAAAGAGACATATAAATGGTATATTTATATATTATAATAGATTAATTCAGATAAATTCAGATAAATAAGAAGTCAGAAAGTTACACAAAAAATTTTTAAAATAAATGAATAAATTAATTTCAACGATGTATTCATTTTAACTAAAGATCTCTTTTTTTAACTAAAGATCTCTTTTTTACCCTTCTTCAATATATATATATATTAATATTTATAATTTATATATTATTTTATATATTTATATATAAAAACGTCGATTATTGTAATTGTGACAAACAGGTTGATGGGGAAAAAAGACTCCCCCATCTCCAGAACAAGAAAATATACTAATAAAGGCTCAAGTTTTGTATCTTGTCTTTATTCTTTTTTCAAAAGCTTTTTATAATTTACTAACCCCTAAACCGAAGAATTATTATACACATCCTAATAGCGAAGCGAGTTCTAGTTCATATTGATTAGCCACAAACAATAGGTTTGTTGATTTCCTATTAAGAATGAAATGGGCCTATTTTTATATTCGGATTATTCCAATGTTTTATTTTATGACTTTTTTTGTCGCACAAAAAAACTTTTTGAGTTTCCGGTAGAAAGAGATTTACCTAATGACAACGCTTTTAAGGCTGCCCAATATCCCTTCCCTTTCCAAATATTTTTACGAATACGCTTTTTTGATAGAGAAGTACGTTTTTTTGGAACTGCCATTTAAAAATTAAGAGGTTACTCGTTGTTATAGTTGGATGTGAAAGACATCTATTGGTCAAAACGAATATATTCATTATCTAGTTATTTTCTATAGAATAATTAGATAATATATATTATCTAGAGAAAACAAAAAAAAATATATATATAGATAAAAAATATGCGAAAATCATACAAAATCTTACTATAAAAATATAATTAAATTTTTTTTCTACATAAAATAGACCGAAGGATTTAAGAACCCTTTAAGAACCCATTGCCTAATGAAAACTTTAATTTTTTATATTAATTGGTCAAACTTGAGTAAAGAATACTTCGAAATTCCATTTTAAAATTCGAATCAAACTAGTAATTAAAGTAATGAATCCGTTAAAAGATACACGTTTTGGTAAAAAAAATCTTCGTTATTTTTTTATTAAATTTGATTTTATTTTACCCCCCTTTTTTGATAAATCTAAAAATAAATCTTTAAATCTTATATAAAATATAAAATGTTAGATATTATAGCGTTTCCTATAAATGTTTTTTTATTGAAACGTAAACTAATCAATCAGTTTCATACCGAAACTAGTTAATGATTTGGAACAAAATCACTAAAAAGCGAGATTTGTACAAAAATTGTACCTTAGTTAATCCTATGATTCATATCGATTCATATCGATTCATATCAGATTTCTTTTTAGTGTAATTTTTTATCATTACTTTATGAATATAAAGTGATTTAATAATAATGAAATTTTGTATTTTCGTTATTTTAAGAAAAATCTTAGTTAATAACTAAATTTGTATAAACAAATCTTAGTTAATAACTAAATTCGCTTTTTTTTTTTATGAGCAAGTAGGTCATATCATTTGCCCAATTGTAACTTCTTTATTTTAATATTTAATTTTGAAAGACCCAGATAATATATAAAATTCGAAAAATATCTTTAAGTTAGCGCATCTCTTTATTTTTTTATTGACCCCTTTTGTTTTGAAATTGAAAGGGGGTAGGATCCGGTAAATCGTAAACAATCAATTAAGAATAAAAAACTTTTTTATGGAACAGACATATCAGTATTCGTGGATAATACCTTTCCTTCCACTTCCAGTTCCTATGTTAATAGGAGCGGGACTTCTTCTTTTTCCGTCGGCAACAAAAAGTCTTCGCCGTATATGGGCTTTTCAAAGTGTTTTTTTGTTAAGTATAGTCATGATTTTTTCGATCAATCTGTTTATTCAGCAAATAAATGGCAGTTCTATCTACCAATATGTATGGTCTTGGATCATTAATAATGATTTTTCTTTAGAATTCGGTTACTTGATCGACCCGCTTACTTCTATTATGTCAATATTAATCACTACTATTGGAATTATGGTTCTTATTTATAGTGATAATTATATGTCGTATGATCAAGGATATTTGAGATTTTATGCTTATATGAGTTTTTTCAGTACTTCTATGTTAGGATTAGTTACTAGTTCTAATTTGATACAAATTTATATTTTTTGGGAATTGGTAGGAATGTGTTCATATCTATTAATAGGGTTTTGGTTCACACGGCCTGTTGCTGCAAATGCTTGCCAAAAGGCATTTGTAACTAATCGTGTTGGGGATTTTGGTTTATTATTAGGAATTTTAGGTTTTTATTGGATAACAGGGAGTTTCGAATTTCGAGATTTATTCAAAATATTCAATAACTTGATTTCTAATAATCATAATGAAGTCAATTTTTTATTTGTTACTTTCTGTGCCGTTCTATTATTTTCCGGTGCGGTTGCTAAATCTGCACAATTTCCCCTTCATGTATGGTTACCGGATGCCATGGAGGGGCCTACTCCGATTTCGGCTCTTATACATGCTGCTACTATGGTAGCTGCGGGCATTTTTCTTGTAGCTCGGCTTATTCCTCTTTTCATAGTCATCCCTCACATAATGAATTTCATCTCTTTGGTAGGAGTAATAACAATATTATTCGGGGCTACTTTTGCCCTTGCTCAAAAAGACATTAAGAGGGGTTTAGCCTATTCCACAATGTCTCAATTGGGTTATATGATGTTAGCTCTAGGTATGGGGTCTTATCGAAGTGCTTTATTTCATTTGATTACTCATGCTTATTCGAAAGCATTATTATTTTTAGGATCCGGATCCGTTATTCATTCAATGGAAACTCTTGTTGGATATTCTCCAAATAAAAGTCAAAATATGGTTTATATGGGGGGTTTAACAAAACATATCCCAATTACCAAAACCGCTTTTTTATTAGGTACACTTTCTCTTTGTGGTATTCCGCCTCTTGCTTGTTTTTGGTCCAAAGATGAAATTCTTAATGATACTTGGGTGTATTCACCAATTTTCGCAATAATAGCTTGGTTTACAGCGGGATTAACCGCATTTTATATGTTTCGAATCTATTTACTTACTTTTGAAGGACATTTAAACGTTCATTTTCAAAATTATAGTGGCAAAAAGAATACTCCCTTCTATTCAATATCTCTATGGGGTAAAGAAGATTCAAAAAGAATTAACAAAAATTTTCGTTTATTAACATTATTAACAATGAAAAATCATGATATTTTTTCTTTTTTTTCAAAAAAAACGTATCTAATTGATCAGAATGCAAGAAACATCACACAACCTTTTATTACT